CGAGTTAGTGAAAGTCATTTTTAAAAACTCGATGGATAAAAAAACAAAAAAATTAATAATTTCGGATTATACAGAGGAAAAGAGAAAAGAAAGTGAGAAAAAAAAAGAAGAACAAAAAAGAGAAAAATACAAAAGAGAAGAGAAAGCACGAATAGAAATAGCAGAAGCCTGGGATAGCATTCTATTTGCTCAAGTAATAAGAGGTTTCATATTAGTAAGCCAATCGTTTCTTAGAAAATATATTATATTACCTTCATTGATAATAGCTAAAAATATAGTCCGTATTTTATTATTTCAATTTCCCGAATGGTCCGAAGACTTAAAAGATTGGAATAAAGAAATGCATGTTAAATGCACCTATAATGGTGTTCAATTATCAGAAACAGAATTTCCAAAAAATTGGTTGACAGACGGTATTCAGATAAAGATTCTATTTCCTTTTTGTCTTAAACCTTGGCACAGGTCTAACCTACGATCCCCTCAAAAAAATCCGTTGAAACTGAAAAATAAAGGACAAAAAAACGATTTTTGTTTTTTAACAGTTTGGGGAATGGAAACTAACCTTCCTTTTGGTTCTCCCCGAAAACGACGTTCATTTTTTGAACCCATTTTCAAAGAACTAAAAAAAAAAATTATAAAATTGCAAAAAAAGTCTTTTCTAGTTATACAGTTTTTAAAAGAAAGAACAAAATTTTTTCTAAACATCTCAAAAGAAACAAAAAAATGGGTCATCAAAAACATTCTATTTATAAAAAGAATAATAAAAGAACTTTCAAAAATAAATCCAATTCTATTCTTTGGATTAAGAGAAATATCTGAATTGAATGAAACTAAAAAAGAAAAAGATTCGATAATGAGTAATCAGATGATTCATGAATCGTCCATTCAAATTCGATTTATGGATTTGAAAGATTATTCATTGACAGAAAAAAAAATGAAAAATCTGGCTAATAGAACAACCACAATCAGGAATCAAATAGATAAAATTACAAAAGATAAGAAGAAAGGATTTTTAACTCCGGAACTAAATAATAAAATAAATATTAGTTCTAATAAAAGAAGTTCTCCTACTAAACTAGTACCACCAATAAAAAATATTTCGCAGAAATTAAAAAGAGGAAATGTTAGATTCATCCGTAAATCATATTTTTTTATAATATTTTTAATTCAAAGGATATATATAGATATCGTTCTATCTATCATTTCTATTCCGAGAATCAATACACAACTTTTTTTTGAATTATCAAAAAAAATTCTTGATAAATGCATTTCCAATAATGAACCAAATAAAGAAAAAATTAATAAAACAAATAAAAATACACTTCGCTTTATTTCGACTATAAAAAAGTCGCCTTTTGATATTAGTAATAAGAATTCAAAAAGAATTTTTGACTTATCCTCCTTGTCACAAGCATATGTATTTTACAAATTATACCAAACCCAACTTATTAACTTGTATAAATTAAGATATGTTCTTGAATATCACGGAACGTCTCTTTTTCTTAAGAATGAAATAAAGAATTATTTCGAAGAACAAGAAATATTTCATTCTGAATTACGACAGAAAGATCTTTTGAATTCTGGAATGAATCAATGGAAAAACTGGTTAAGAGGTCATTATCAATATGGTTTATCCCCGATTAGATGGCATCGCTTAGTACCTCAAAAATGGCGAACCAAAATCAATCAACAACGTATGGATCGGAATAAAGCTTTAAACAAAAAGTATTCTGATGAAAAAACAGACCAATTAATTCATTACAAAAAATTAAATGATTTTGAAGCAAATCCATTACCGAATCAAAAATATAACTTTCAAAAACACTATAGGTATGACCTTTTCTCATATAAATCTATTAATTATGGAAATAAAAAGCATTCATATATTTATGCATCACCATTACGTATAAATAATAAAGAGAAGATTTCTTATGATTACAATATAGACAATATAGATAAGGGTATATTATTTAATATGTCAGGAGGTCTTATTCCTATCAATAATTATCTAGGAGAAGAGGATATTATGAATCTGGAGAAATTTTCCGATAGAAAATATTTTGATTGGAAAATTTTCCATTTTTGTCTTAGAAAGAAAGTTGATATTGAGTCCTGGATAGATACCAATGGTAATAAAAATGCTAAGGCTGGGTTTAAAAATTATCAACTAATTGACAAAATTACTAAAAAAGGTCTTTCTTATCTTACAATCTATCAAAATCAAGGAATCCAACCATCCAAGAAAAAAAACCTTTTTGATTGGATGGGAATGAATGAAGAAATACTAAGTCGTCCCATATCGAATCTGAAACTTTGGTTCTTCCCAGAATTTATCCTATTTTATAATACATATAAAATTAAACCGTGGATCATACCAATCAAATTACTTCTTTCAAATTTGAATGGAAATGAAAATGTTAGTGAAAATCAAAATATCAATATAAAGAGAAAGGGGGATCTTTTTATATTATCAAATGAAAAAAAAATTATTGAATTAGAGAATCGAAATCAAGAAGAAAAAGAATCCGCAAGCCGAGGTAATCTTGAATCAGATGCACAAAACCAAGAGAATCTTGGATCGGTTCTCTCAAACCAAGAAAAAGATATTGAAGAGGATTATGCAGGCTCAAATATGAAAAAACGTAGAAAGAAAAAGCAATACAAGAGCAATACAGAAGCAGAGCTTGATTTCTTCCTAAAAAGGTATTTACGTTTTCAATTGAGATGGGATGATTCTTTAAATCAAAGAATGATCAATAATATCAAAGTATATTGTCTCCTGCTTAGATTGATAAATCCAAAAGAAATTGCTATATCCTCTATTCAAAGGGGAGAAATGAGTTTGGATATTCTGATGATTCAAAAGGATTTAACTCTTACAGAATTGATGAAAAAGGGCATATTAATTATCGAACCAGTTCGTTTGTCTATAAAAAATGACGGACAATTTCTTATCTATCAAACGATAAATATTTCATTGGTTCATAAGAGTAAGCCCCCAATTAATCAAAGATACCGAGAAAAAAGCTATATTGATAAGAAAAATTTTGATAAATCTATTGCAAGACATCAAAGAATGATCGAAAATAGGGACAAAAATCATTCTGATTTCTTTGTTCCTGAAAAAATTTTATCCACTAAACGGCGGAGAGAATTAAGAATTCTAATTTCTTTCTATTCGAGGAATAGAAATGTTATACATAAAAATCCAGTATTTTTCAAATACGTAAAAAACTGTAGTGAAGTTTTGGATAAAAGCAAAAGAGATAAAAATAAACTAATTAAATTCAAGTTCTTTCTTTGGCCTAATTATAGATTAGAAGATTTAGCTTGTATGAATCGATATTGGTTTGATACCAATAATAGCAGCCGTTTTAGTATGGTAAGGATACATATGTATCCACGATTGGAAATTCGTCAATAATACCTTTTTTTTTCATATGCATTCTCTACCCTATCTGATATATGAAAGAAAGAGATGCATATATGCATTATTTTACATTCCATTTTGATACCTGAATACTAATTCAATGCACGTATCAATATCCATTAGATCTATAAATGAATCAACAGAATCTTCTTATTTTTTATTTGGATTTTTTTAATATAAAAATAGTTTTTACTTTTTTTGAGTGTAGAAATATAACACCCCCTTCCTATTCGTATCCAAATAAAATTGAAAATTGGATTAATTAATTTTATTTGAAAAAATTAGTTGATAAAATTAGGAGTTCATAAAGAAATTAAGATTATTGTATATACAAAATTAAAATAAGTCGCATTATTCTTACTGATTGGTAAAATTTTTTAATTTTAAAAAGAAAAACAAAAAAGAATAAATAGAAGGTTTTCGTTTTATGGTAAAAAATTCATTTATTTCCGTTATTTCACAAGAAGAAAAAAAAGAAAACAGTGGGTCTGTTGAATTTCAAGTAGTTAGCTTCACCAATAAGATACGAAGACTTACTTCACATTTGGAATTGCACAGAAAAGACTATTTATCTCAGAGAGGTCTACGTAAAATCCTGGGAAAACGGCAACGACTTCTGTCTTATTTGTCAAAGAAAAATAAAGTACGTTATAAAGAATTAATTAGTCGGCTGGATATTCGGGAATCAAAAACTCGTTAAATTGAAAAGTAACTTGAATTATTTGATTTATTAGATCTTGAATTTTGATGAACTTCTTTTTGTTTTCAGCAATTCATGAAAGAATGAATCGAGGAATAACCTATGAATGTAACAACTACAAGAAAAGACCTCATGATAGTCAATATGGGACCTCACCACCCATCAATGCATGGTGTTCTTCGGCTCATCCTTACTCTAGATGGTGAAGATGTTATTGATTGTGAACCGATATTGGGTTATTTACACAGAGGGATGGAAAAAATTGCGGAAAACAGAACAGTTATACAATATCTGCCTTATGTAACACGTTGGGATTATTTAGGGACTATGTTCACAGAAGCAATAACCGTAAATGGACCAGAACAGTTAGGGAATATTCAAGTACCTAAAAGAGCCAGTTATATCAGAGTAATTATGTTAGAGTTGAGTCGTATAGCTTCTCATCTCTTATGGCTTGGCCCTTTTATGGCAGATATTGGTGCACAGACCCCCTTTTTCTATATTTTCCGAGAAAGAGAATTAGTATATGATCTATTTGAAGCTGCCACCGGTATGAGGATGATGCATAATTATTTTCGTATCGGAGGAGTAGCTGCCGATCTACCTCATGGATGGATAGATAAATGTTTAGATTTCTGTGATTATTTTTTAACAGCGGTTTCTGAATATCAAAAACTTATTACGCGGAATCCTATTTTTTTAGAACGAGTTGAAGGGGTAGGCATTATTGGTGGAGAAGAAGCAATAAATTGGGGTTTATCAGGACCGATGCTACGAGCTTCTGGAATACAATGGGATCTTCGTAAAGTTGATCATTATGAATGTTACGACGAATTTGATTGGGAAATCCAGTGGCAAAAAGAAGGAGAT